ATCATTAATATGCTTGCTTGCAAAAATGGATGAAATTGTGGCAGTAGCTTTTCAAGAGAATTGATGACTGCATCTTTGACAGACTGCTCGTACATTACCTGAGTAGTTATTGGCTAGTCGAAAATAGCTAATTAGGGCTGTGGAACAGGATATTATCCCAGGTCTACGTCAAGATATTGACGGTATGCGGGGACCCTATCATCAATGATTTTCAACAAATAAAAAGATTAACGGTTTTACTAGCTAGTAGCGAGTCAAGCAAATAAAAGTCTTTACTCCGATTATACTCTGGCAATGCCATAAGAACAAAGAATGATGGATTTGCTTATCTTAGCTTTTCGGTACTCCAAAGAGACCGTTGTTTCCATTTGTTTTTATTGAGACTACTGGGAGTGAGTAAAGTACATCCTTATTTTCGTTTTTTAGCTATTCCGCATTAATACAAACAATGACAAGCAACGTTTTACCTACTCCTAACAGTCAAAGCGAGTCCTTAGAAGAAAAAAAGATATAGATCTCCTCAGGTAGGATTTGAACCTACGACCAATCGGTTAACAGCCGACCGCTCTACCACTGAGCTACTGAGGAACAATGCGGAAGGTTCGATTCTATATACATTCAAAGACTCTTGTTCTTTGAACCGACCTATGACCAGTGCATGCATGAACCGCTGAAAAACTCAAAGCTTTCTTCAGAACTTTGGGAACTTTGCGTGCACCCTACCCTCTATTATACGGAAAAAAGGTAACGATAGCAATCCCTTCGCCTCCCCCGGGAGAGCGGGGAAGAGGTAACGATAGCAATCCCTTCGCCTCCCCGGTAAGAGCCTCTGCTGATACAAGGAAGGGGAGGAAGCGGTCAACCATCACCATGATCTTCTCCACCGTCCCTCCAAGATGCATATCGATTGATTTCCACTCCATCCCATACCTGCAAAAGACAAAGGCAAAAGAAAAAGGGCCTGTTTTTATTCTAAAAGCTAGCAGGTAATGGTAGGATGGTTGTCTCAACATCCTTTACCTATTATCTTTCCGACTCTTCTCCATTAAGTCAAACAAATGAGTAAAATAAAGCAGACTATAGCACTTGGAACTGCTATTAAGTCACATAATTCTTTCTTTTCAATCAAGTAGGAGAAGGTCCCCCGTCGGTCCTTTCACCTCTCTTCTTACTCTATGCTGTATAGCCTTCGGATCATAGGCTGGTCGAATGCTAGAAGAACACGTAAGATTCTATCTGATCTGCCCCCGTGGGTTCTGGTGTGGATGAAGCGGTAAGGTAGTGGGAAGTTGGGAAGTGAGGGAAATCAATCCCTATTTTTTATTTATTTTTGTTCCTCCCCTCCCGGGAGGTTCAACCAAGGGAGAAAAACGAATCTTAAGGAAAAAAATCATGTTTATAATTTATTACTACTAATAATAAGATGATTGTACCGGATATGAATCCAAATAAATAGTAGGATATTCTTCCTCCTTCTCCGTATCTCGATCCTTCTCCACCGAACGAACCTGAAATACCGACGCCATTGACAATTCCATCGATGATCCATTGATCAAAAAAAGAAATTATTTTAGCTAATATTCGTGTACCTTTGATAAACACTATATTGTAATATCCATCTATATAACCTCGGGAATATGACCAATTATATAGAAGACTTGAAAAATGACCTAGAATTCCTTCTAATTGAAGATCAGTTTTTTGCCGTAGGTCCCGCGGAAAAAAAGGAATAGGTCCGTACAGAATGGAAGCAGTAAATATTCCCAGAGATGCTGTACCAACTGAAACAGTTGCATTTGCTATAAATTCTAATAACCAATTTTCATAATTTATTTGATTAGAAAGACTCAATGATGGATCTAGCCAATGAGATAATAAATCGGGACCCATTTCTTCTTGATAAGAAGGAACTCCTATAAATCCAACCAACAAAGTAGGTATTGTTAATATAAGTAAAGGAAATAACATTGTATTATCTGATTCTTTAGGATGCGGAGAATATTCCTCTCGAGAAGATTGAGTTGAAACAGAATTCTTGACATTTTTGTCACTAAATTCTTGAATATTTTCTGAAGGGTCAAATGATTCTATCCTATTCTGCGCAAGCGGCAATGCAGAATCCGTTTGTTTTTGACTAGATGTTCCAAATCGTGAATTTTCCCATGGAGAGACATAAGAAGAAATTAAATTTTTGGATGGATTGGCACGAAAATCTCCTTCGAGAGTAAGGGAATACATACGAAACGTATAAAATCCAGTTAATCCTGCTGTGAACCGGGCTATCCATCCAAGAATAGGAAAATATAACCAACTATCAGCAATAATTTCATCTTTAGACCAGAAACAAGCGAGAGGTGGAATACCACAAAGAGAAAGTGTACCTAAAAGAAAAGTGGTTCCTGTGATTGGCACATATTTTCTCAAACCACCCATAAGAGCTATATTTTGGCTTTTGTCGGGACAATATCCAACAATGGGTTCCATGGAATGAATTACTGATCCAGATCCGGGAGATGATAAAGCCTTAGGATAAGCATGTGTAATAAGATGAAACGAAGCGGCTCGATAGGAACCTATACCCAGAGCTAGCATCATATAACCTAATTGAGACATAGTAGAATAAGCTAAAACTCTTTTAAGATCTTTTTGAGCAAGAGCTACAGTAGCTCCTAATGAAGCTGTTACTCCACCTACCCAGGAAATTGAACTCATCACGAGAGGTAAAGTTTTAAAAAGCGGGAACATTCGAGCCACGAGAAAAATTCCTGCAGCTACCATAGTAGCAGCATGAATAGGAGCTGAAATAGGAGTAGGTCCTTCCATTGCATCAGGCAACCATACATGGAGTGGAAATTGTGCAGATTTAGCTACTGGACCCAGAGGGAAAAGAAGAGCACAAGGAGTAGCAAGAAATAAACTAACCTCATGATTAGCAAGCGACTCATTAAATCGTTCAAATAAATCCTCGAATTTGAAACTGCCTGTTATCCAATAAAAACCTGAAGTTCCTAATAATAATCCAAAATCTCCCACACGATTAGTTATAAAAGCTTTTTGACAAGCATTAGCTGCACTTGGTCGGGTGAACCAGAAACCTATTAATAAATAGGAGCACATTCCTACTAATTCCCGAAAAATATAAATTTGTATCGAATTGGGGCTGATAACTAGTCCTAGCATAGAAGCAGTGGAGAGACTAAGATAAGCAAAAAACCTGACATATCCTTGGTCATGGGACATGTAACTATCACTGTGAATCATAACCGTAACTCCTATAGTAGTAACTAATACTAGCATAATAGAAGTGAGTGGATCGATTGGATAACCTACTTCTAGAGTAACATCCTGATCGGGAATCCAAGACCATAAATACCGATAGGTGGGACTACCAGCAATTTGTTGCCAAAGAAGGTCGAAAGAAATAAACATAGCTATGCTTAGCAGTAAGGTACTGATAATGGCATATGTACGACGAAGACTCTTGGTTGCCTTCGGGAAAAAAAATAATCCCAATCCTATAGTAATAGAAGATACAAGTGGAAGTAAGGGTATGATCCAACCATATTTATATATTGATTCCATATGAAATTTTTCCTATAAATATAACTCTTTATTCTAATTTATAATCTATAGTATTGGTGAGTACAATAAAATAAACAATATTTATATCTTAAATCTGATAAATCATTAATTGTGTGAATACAAATGTAATTAATAAAAATTGTTATAATTTGTTCTAATAATAATTAACAGGAATTAAATTGATTATTATTATTATTAATTAAATGATTAGGAATAATAAGAATATTTAAAACCAAAATAATTTATTTTTTTTTTATTCATAGCAAGACTTGACAATAGATAAAACAATGGAAAATACTTGTTTTATTATAGTTATTTACCAATCCTACTTTTTTTAATATAACTTTTATTTATAAAATACATTTTATAATGAATGCATACGCAGTAATTGAAACTGGGGGTGAACAACTCCGAGTAGAACCAGGAAGATTTTATGATGTTCGTCACTTTGCATCGCTAAACCCGGAAAATTTAGGCCCGAATTCCAAAATATTGATTTATCGAGTATTAATGATTTGTGATGAATCTACAATAAATATTGGACATCCTTGGTTAAAAGGTGCAATGATTAAAGGGAGGATTTTACATTCCCGTCTCGATAACAAAATTACCGTTTATGGGATGCGTTCCAAAAAGAAAACACGACGTAAATTAGGGCATCGACAAAAATTAATTCGATTTGTCGTGGATTCCATCTGTTCGGATGTTAAAGATCTGTATAAACAAAAAGATTAGTTTTTATACCCTGAATTCGACATTTTACAACCAATTTTAGTATTTTAAAAGGATGGTCACCCTAGAGGTGGGTATACACAAGAAAAACCATAGATATATGTTTTTGCACCAGTACTTCAGGATTGAGAGGTATTTATAATTATGGCAGTACCCAAAAAACGTACTTCTAAATCGAAGAAGAAGACTCGTAAAGCTGTATGGACAGCAAAGGCTGATAAGGCTGCAGTAGAAGCTTTTTCACGAGCTCGATCTGTTTTGACTGGTCGCTCCAGTAGTTTCTACTACGCAGCAAATAATGATATTTCTAAATAAAGTGTATTCACTAGCTAGTATTTTGAGCGAATCACGACTACCATAGTAATTGCTTGTACTTAAATCAGAAACACAAATGCCACTTTTTTCTTCATAGTATCACCACGAATATTACCTAAATACTAAGTTAGTATAAAAAGCTGCTTGGTCCACTATACAAAGTTAAACTATTCTAGATAAATTTATAACATATTTTACTTACTTCCCAATAATAGTCAACAAGCATAGTTTTGATTCCTTCCTACAAAAAAGAATATGGTTAAGTTATTCTAGTATCGTTTGATGCTCCAGCCAATGATTAATTTATTTCAGCGCCTACCGCCTACTTCTTAGAATTAAGAACAATTTGATGATTAAAATTAAGAAAAATTTGATGATTAAAGTGATACTCTAGGTTCTAGTACAAACAGCTTCTTGTCCTATGATTTCCAAATGCATCCATCTAATGGTGCTCATCCACGATTATTGGTAAGATTCAATTATGTGGACAAACTTCGGATGGGAAAGCTATTCAAAATGAATAATAAAAAATAATTTTATGGAAAGGTAATTCAATATCAAAATGTCGATTCAGATCTTTTTTAAATCTAATATTGTGACGGCGGAAAAAAAATAGTTTAATAAAATTCATAAATTTTATTAAACTATACGACGATTTTGATAAAAATAATTTTTTTTCTTTGATAAATCTGAGAAGTATTAGATATAAAAATCCTTCCATACTTTTTATTATTTTCCACAAATTGAATAAATTATTTTTATCTCAGATTAAAAAAGTTTTCAATTTTATATTTAGTAACATAATATAAAATAATTATTAATTTTTTTTTTATTTTTTATCTCGGAGCAGTGGGATTTGAACCCACGACCTCCACCACCCCAAGATGGTACGCTACCCAGCTGCGCTATGCTCCGTTGCAACGAAATAAATTATTATACTCTTTTCCTTTCTCAATTAATATAAATTGACTTCGCATTAACTCTCAAATTTATCAAAAAAAATTCGTTACAATTTAAATTGACATTTTAACCTAATTTATGTTATTATTCATTTTGATGGGCCGCCATGGTGAAATTGGTATACACGCTGCTCTTAGGAAGCAGTGCTTGAGCATCTCGGTTCGAATCCGAGTGGCGGTACTTCTTTATGCATGTAAAGGTATAAAATATATTGTGGAGAAACTTACTTATAAAATTCCATTATTCTATCCTATTTTAATTCCAAGATTAATTTTGTATCTACTTATTATAAATTTGCGGGATAGAATTCTATTATGAAATTTTATTCTTATTAGTTGATTCCGCATCAGAATGATTTTAAAGATTTAATTCATTATGATGATACTCGTAACTCTAGAACATATATTAGCTCATACACCTTTTTTTCTTCTCTTCTTTGCAACTCTTCCTTATTGGGGAACTTTGGTTTTTGCGAAGAACAATAAACTGAGTAGTTTAGGCCAAATAAGCATGATAATTGCTTTTATTTGTATTACAGGATTCTCACTTACTCGTTGGTCTTACTCTGGGCATTTGCCATTCAGTAATCTGTATGAGTCATTCATGTTTTTATCATGGAGTTTATGCTTGATTCATATAATTGTAGAAAATAGTATAATTGTAGGAAATAAAAGCAAAATTAATTGGTTGGGTACAATTACTGTACCAAGTGCAATGTTAACCCATGGTTTTGCTACTTTAGGTCTTCCCAGAGAGATGCAACAATCCACAGTCTTAGTACCTGCTTTACAATCTCATTGGTTAATGATGCATGTAAGTATGATGATGCTTAGTTATGCAACTCCTTTGTGTGGATCCTCATTAGCAATAGCTTTCCCAGTCATTGCATCGAAAAAACATGTGGAGATTCCAGTATTAGGTGCTAATACAAAGCCATATTTTTGGTTTTTTAGTCTTGAGGAGAATGATAAACAAAAAGAAAGTTTTTTATCAAATACTTCTGCTCCGTTATCTATTAATTATAATAAGAGCCAATTAACTCAACAATTAGATCATTGGAGTTATCGAATTATTAGTCTAGGCTTTCCTCTTTCAACTATAGGTATTCTTTCCGGAGCAGTTTGGGCTAACGAAGCATGGGGATCTCATTGGAACTGGGATCCCAAAGAAACTTGGGCTTTGGTTACTTGGCTCGCATTCGCAATTCATCTGCATACTAGAATAACTAAAGGCTGGCAGGGTAAAAAACCAGCAATTGTAGCTTCTTTAGGGTTTTCCATAATTTGGATCTGTCACTTAGGCGTTAATCCATCAGGAAAAGGTTTGCACAGTTATGGATGGTTAATCCGGGATATTATTCAGAATCGACTGGATGTTATTATCAAAATAATTTTGAAAATTCTATGGAAATATTTGGTGAAAAGTAAAAAATATTTCCATAGAATTTTAAGATTTTAAATAACTTCAGTTACTATTTAATCCTAATAAAAAGAGAATAGTGAGAATAAAAATTAAAACTATGATTATATGATTATACGATTATATGATTATACGATTATACGATTATACGATTATATGATTAAATTAATAACAAGGTTTAAATTATGTCTGTGTTATTCTCAAAAATTGTGAGACAAAATGAATTCTACTTTACTATTGCATAGAGATAAAATCAGATTGGGATACAAACCTATGCCTATTGTAGGCAATAATAAGCAAATTGAAATAAAAATTTCTCGTGGTCCGGAATCCATAGCATGAGAAATTGAAAGGTTAGAAACTTTATTAAAATATCCATAGAACATTTGGCGTAACATGGATAACAAGTAAATAGGAGTTAAGATTATTCCAATTGCTTCTACTATAGTTATAATTATTTTGAAAGGAAGAGAATAGTTTTTACCACTAACTATTCCGGGAAAAACCATTGATTCTGCTGCAAAACCACTTGTACCCGGTAATGCCAGGGATGCCATTGAGAAACTACTAAACATGGTAAATGTTTTAGGCATTGAAGTACCTATTCCTCCCATTTGGTCGAGGAAAGGGGTACGTGTCCTATCATAACTTGTTCCTGCCAGGAAGAATGGCGCAGCACCAATTAATCCGTGAGAAATCATTTGTGAAATAGCTCCATTTAAACCTATATTTGTAGCAGAACCAATTCCAATAAGTACAAAACCCATATGAGATATTGATGAATAAGCAATTCTTCTCTTCGAATTACGTTGACTTGAAGAGATTGAAGCTGCATAAACGATTTGAAAAGCTCCTACTATTACTAACCACGGAGCAAATATAGAATGAGCATGCGGTAGTAATTCCATATTGATCCGAATCAATCCATACCCTCCCATTTTTAGAAGTATTCCAGCCAAAAGCATACATGTGCTATAATGCGCTTCTCCATGAGTATCCGGTAACCAAGTGTGTAAGGGAAAGATTGGTAATTTTACAGCATAAGCTACGAAAAAGCTTAGATATAAAACTATTTCTAATGCTATAGGATAGGATCTATTAGCTAAATTTTGAAAATCCAGTGTTGGCTCATCGAATCCGTGAAGACCCATAGTTAAAGCTCCTATTAGGAGAGGGATGGAACCACCAGCAGTGTACAAAATAAATTTTGTAGCTGCATATAGACGTCTCTTCCCCCCCCACATAGATAAAAGTAAATAAACGGGAATCAGTTCCAACTCCCACATGAGAAAGAAAAGTAAAATATCCTGAGAAGTAAATAATCCTACTTGGCCACTGTACATTGCTAACATTGAAGAGTGGAATAATCGTGGACTTCGGGTAACTGGCCAAGCTGCTAAAGTAGCTAAAGTAGTGACGAATCCTGTCAATGAGGTAAGCCCAATAGAAAATCCATCAATTCCTAATCTCCAATGAAAATCAATGATATTTATCCAGTTATAATCCTCTCTTAATTGAATGAATGGATTGTCAATATCAAAATGGTAACAGAATGTATGGGTTATTAGGAGGAACTCCAACAAGCAAATGCCCAAAGTATACCATCGAATAATTTTATTTCCCCCATTGGGGGAGGGAAGTAATGGAATTAATAAACCTGCAGGTATAGGCAAAAGAACAATTATTGTTAGCCATGGATAGTTGCTCGTAGTAAAGGTAGAGAGTACTCTTGCATGATGGAAAAACCCATATTCAAAAGTTGAGTATGAGTTTTTCCAAAATGAGTATGAATTTATATTGAATAGGTAAAAATTTTTTTCCAGGAAAAAAAATACAACAATTTTTTTTTGAAGTCTACTGGTCAGTAGGCTAGACCCATACTGCGAGTTGTTTCGGATCCCAGATAGACACGTATACTCGAAAAATCTGTTGGACAGGCAGATTCACACCTTTTACAACCTACACAGTCTTCTGTTCTAGGAGCAGAAGCAATTTGATTAGCCTTACATCCATCCCAAGGTATCATTTCTAATACATCGGTAGGACAAGCTCTTACGCACTGGGTACAACCAATACAAGTATCATAAATTCTTACTGAATGTGCCATTGGATTGATTAACTTCCACTGATTAAGTATAATAAGCCTTAGATTGGGTAGGATCCTATAATATATTACCAATGGCAATATTTCATGGGTAAAATTTCCTTGATAAACTTAATAAATAACTATTTTATATTTTTTAATAGAAGGAAAAAAAACTTTTATAATTAATTCTTGATTAGTATGACCAATAGTTTCAACTAGTAGCAGATAATATTAATCAATTTTTTTATAAAACAATCTTTTTCTTTATTAATCAAAATAACATATTTATTACTCTTATATACAATATAATATTTATAGATGGATAACCATATATATTTATCCGGATTAAATGAGTTATACCCCTGTTACCATTTCAACAAATTAAATTGATCGATACGAATTGATTCTCTATTACGGTAGATGGCTAAAACAATGGCTGATCCTATTGCTGCTTCAGCGGCTGCAACAGCTATAACAAAAACGGAAAGAATTTCCCCCTTTATTTGTTGAATGTCCAAATAATTGGGAAATGTTACAAAATTAACATTAACTGCATTGAAAATTAACTCAAGACACATAAGTGCTCTAACCGTGTTTCGACTCGTGATCAATCCGTAGATACCGATGCAGAACAGAAAAGCACCTAAAAGAAGTGCATGTCCAAACATAATGAATTAACTCCTAATATAACTTAAGTTATATCTTAAGTATAAACGGAAGTTATACAAAAGTATAAACAAAAGTTATACAAAGTTTTTAACTCTAGTATTTATCAAAATGGAAAATCATCTTTGGTCTTTAATGCTTCACTCTCTTCAGCTTCAACTGTTTCTTCTCGACGAGCCATAGTAATAGCTCCTACTGGAGCAACTAAAAGAATTATAGAAAGTAGTTCGAATGGAAGCGGAGAATCAGTTAATGAATGAAATCCAATACGTTGAACGTTATCTGTTAAAGGTTCCTCCACGATCTTGTTCGACAATACGATTAAAGATATTTTGGACCATGGTGTACTCAGAATTGCAGCAATTATTGAAAGAAAAGGACTTGTACAAAGTGCTAAAGCAGTACCATCTCCTACAGTCCAATATTTAAAAAAACGAAAATATTGTGGCTTGTTTATCAGCATAACAGCAAATACAATTAAAACATTTATGGTTCCTACATAAATTAGAATTTGTACAGCAGCTACGAAATCCGCATTCAATAAGATATATAGGAAGGATATACAGACGGGAACCCACCCTAAAAGAAAAGCAGAATACACTATATTTGTGAATAAAACTACTCCTAAACTTCCTAGAATAACACCTGACTCTATAAGAAGCAGAATAGCCTTATAAAAGAATTCGGGTAAATCAATTACGCTCACAATAAAATAGAGTCCTCTTTATCACAAATTTATTAACTAACTCAAACAAGGAATTACCTTATTTTCGTATACTTCCTACCCTACATATAAAAGATACAAAATGAGAGTTATATACGTTACTATATCAAAAGTTGATTAAATAATAATTTATATTTTTACTTCTGATTATGAACCTAGTGCAAAAAATTGGTAACGTTTTTTGAAGCAGAATGTCCATCCATAGTTCCTTTAGGCAATTTAGTTAATCCCGAAATAACTCTAATTGTAGAATCTTCAACCACTGATAAGGGCAAACGTCCTAAAGCAATCTGGTCATGATTCAATTCATGACGATCATAAGTGGAAAGTTCATACTCTTCAGTCATTGACAAACAATTTGTGGGGCAGTACTCGACGCAGTTTCCGCAGAATATACAAACTCCAAAATCAATACTGTAACTTGTTAATTGTTTCTTTCTTATGTTTTTCTCGAATTCCCAATCAACAACAGGTAAATTAATTGGACATACACGAACGCATACTTCGCAAGCAATACATTTATCAAACTCGAAGTGAATACGTCCACGAAATCGCTCTGATGGAATTAATTTTTCGTAAGGATATTGAACGGTCATAGGTAAACGATTCATGTGATCTAGGGTCACCATAAAACCTTGACCAATGTATTTTGCGGCTTGTATAGTTTGCTGGCCATAAACTTGGAGTCCTTCGACCATAGAAAACATGTTAAGTATCCTCGAATGAATTATTTGGTTTGTATCCCTTAACCCACGGCGAATCCAATGAATCTGTACATTTAAGAGAAATTACTCGAGTAAGTATTTCATGGTGAAGAAAGTTGAAAAGAAGCTGTTGGTAATGAATTACCCAAAGCAACAGGCAGGAGGGATTTCCAACCAAGATCTAGTAGTTGATCCATTCTTACCCTAGGTAGAGTCCACCTCGTTGCGATAGAAATGAACAGAAATGAATAAGCTTTGGCTAATGTAATAATGATTGCTATTGTGATACTAATAACCTCACTAGTTTCATCAGTTGAATTCCATCCCAATCGGTCAAATTTTGGTAAAAAGAAAAATGGGATGGGAGAATTCCATCCGCCCAAATAGAGAATTGTTGCAGATAATGAAGAAGTTAGTAAGTTTGGGTGAGAGGCAACATAAAATAAACCAAATTTAATACCTGAATACTCAGTCTGATAACCCGCAACCAATTCCTCTTCTGCTTCTGGTAAATCGAAAGGCAATCTTTCACATTCTGCTAGGGAAGAGATGAAAAAAGCTACGAAACCTATGGGTTGACGCCATGAATTCCATCCCCAAAAACCATATTTAGATTGTGCTTCAACTATATCAACTGTACTCAAGCTGTTAGATAATTATAGTCGATGTTAACATTACTGTTGACACCTCTATTCCAGAACCGTACATGAAACTTTAGCGTCATACGGCTCCTCAGTGGCTATTGGTGGAGAAAAAAAAAACTTCAGCAGTCATCATTCATTCTTCCCCACAATAAGTTAAACCGATGAAATCCCGTCTGCTCTAGCGGCAGGAGCTTCTGGATTTATCTCAACCTTCACAGTTTCCCGTAAGCACTGGCTCGGATTTCTCGATAAAAAACTATAATATAATAAGTTTTGTCTTTCTTATACAAATTTAATTTTGTTAACTCTATAATCTGTTTAAGATTTTACTTCCCAAACGTAATTTTGAATTAATATCAATTTTTTTTGAATTATTATTATTTATTAGAGATTACAACTGTGAAAAGGATTACTTCGTTCCCGATAGTCATTTTAGAGTGGATGGGGATATACTTCAGATCGGGGTTCTAAGGAAGTACTACTTGGTCATCTCTACTAATGCCGAGTCCTTATCCTATTTTGGGGAATATTCAGAAAAAAAGCTATTTTTTATTCTCCACCAATCTTTTGCGTATTTTAGTGTTCCTAACCATCCACTCCTGCTTGATTCGAAGTATGATGAGAAAAATTTCATACATCTTATCTTTTGCTCCCCCGCTGCCAGGCTCTGGTAACTTAATTTTCTTAACCTGGGGTACACAGTTCTCACTGTATTCTGCATGTTTTCACTCTTGTACGTAGGGGATGGGACTTGATTTTATTGCTGCAAATAAATAAGCTGTTTGATCTCACCCATATGACTATCCAGTTTTCGAGGATAGTAAAAAAAAGGACTATCCATTTAATTGACTTTGTCTTTCATTGAAAAAAAGTCAATATTTGGTCAATACTTTAACGAGTCGCACGTGGAGATACTGATAATACACACAAAGCTAAAGGAATTTCATAACTAATAGATTGAGCTGCGGCTCGAAGACCACCTAAAGAAGAATATTTGTTATTTGATCCGTATCCCGCCGTAAGAAGTCCAAGAGGAGCAACACTTGAAACGGCAATCCAGAAGAAAACACCTATGTCTAGATCAGCCAGAATAATCCCATGTCCAAGGGGGATCACTAAATAACTTAAAAATACTGGTACGACCACCATAACCGGTCCAACATTGAATAGAAGGGAATCCCCCCTAGATGGAATAATATCTTCTTTTGACAGTAGTTTCGCCCCGTCCGCTAATGCTTGAATAATTCCCAAAGGACCAGCGTGTTCAGGTCCAATACGTTGTTGTACCCCTGCGGATATTTTTCTTTCGAGCCATACTATAACTGAAATTCCTATAGTAACTCCTAATGTGTAAGTGAGAATGGGGGTGATAATCCATATGAAGCCGAATAAATCTTTTGGAAATCCTAATTTATAAAATAGATCAATAACTTGTTCCTCAAGATTTTTATTGATCACCATCTTGACGATCAACCTCTCCCATAGTAATATCTATACTACCCAGAATTGTCATAATATCTGCTAGTTTAACTCCTTCCACTAGTTGAGGAAGAATTTGCAAATTTATAAAACCAGGTGGGCGAATTTTCCATCTCCAGGGAAAAGCACTGTCATCTCCCATTAGAAAAATTCCTAATTCTCCTTTAGGAGCTTCTACTCTTACATAATGCTCCTGCTTGGGTAACTTAAAGGTAGGGGAGGGTTTCCTACTGATAAACTGATATTCGAAATCATTCCATTCTGAGTTTTTTCCTCGATTCAGTCGTCGGGCCTCCAAATTTTCATAAGGTCCCCCTGGAATAACCTTTAAAGCTTGTTGAACAATTTTTACGGACTCTTTCGTTTCTCCAATTCGTACCGAATAACGAGCTAATGAATCTCCTTCTTCTTGCCGTTGAATCTGCCAATCCAATTCGTCGTAACATTCATAATGATCAACTTTACGAAGATCCCACTGAACTCCCGAAGCTCGTAGCATGGGACCGGATAAACCCCAATTTATTGCTTCTTCTCCACCAATAGTACCCACTCCCTCGACTCGTTTCAAAAAAATTGGATTGCGCGTGATAAGTCTTTCATATTCATTCACTTTTGGTAAAGAATAATTGCAGAAATCTGAACATTTGTCTACCCAACCGTAAGGCGAATCTACAGCTACTCCTCCAATACGAAAATAATTATGCATCATTCGCATGCCGGTGGCAGCTTCGAATAAATCATATATCGTTTCTCTTTCTCTAAAAATGTAAAAGAAAGGGGTTTGCGCACCGATATCAGCCATGAAAGGTCCAAGCCATAACAGGTGAGAAGCTATGCGACTTAACTCTGGCATAATAACTCTTATATAACTAGCTCTTTTAGGTACTTGAATATTAGCCAATTTTTCTGGCGCATTTACAGTTATTGCTTCTGTAAACATAGTGGCTAAGTAATCCCATCGTGTAACATAAGGAAGATATTGGATAATCGTCCTATTCTCTGCAATTTTCTCCATTCCTCTATGCAAATAACCAAGTATAGGTTCACAATTAGTAACATTTTCACCATCTAGAGTAACAATAAGTCGAAGAACACCATGCATTGATGGATGATGAGGACCCATACTTACTATCATGGGATTTTTCTCTGTAGCAAGCATGGTCATACGTCACTCCCCTTCGAATAAAATTATGAATGAATTATAATAATAGAAAAATTCCATTTATTTTTATTAGTATATAATCACAATAGACGTTTAGCTAAAGACTATAAAAATTTTACTGTTTTTGGTACACGAATACCCAATTGATTAATCAATTTTTCGTAACGAAGTAGACTTTTTCGACGCAGATAAACTAAGAGACGTTTACGTTTCCCTAAAATTTTCCACAAACCTCTCTGAGATGAATAGTCTTTGCTATGCAATTTCAAATGATAGGTAAGTTTTGAAACTCGATTAGTTAGATTATATACTTGAGATTCAACAGATCCTGCTTGTTCTTCAGAAACCGAGGATAAACGAATGAATGAATCTTTCTTTTTAGTCGTAGAAACAGATGCTCCTGGATTGTATTATAAAAAGGAATAACAATTTTAAATTATAGTAATTCAATAGTTTTTTCAAAGAATGGATGAAATAGCAAAGTTTAATATTTAAAAATTTTCATTAGGTAAAACCACACTCTACTCAAAAATTATCACTGAAGAATTAAATAATTTTGTTTATCTTCAGATGAAAGAAATAAATAAAATTCTACTTATATGGAGAATTTTTATTTATTTTTAATAATTGGCAGGTAATCAGTAGTAGTAGTGATATTTCTCTTTCAATGGTTCAACCTCAGTATCTGCAACGCAATTCAATTATTTATAGATATCTATTAAATATCTATCTTGATCATAGTTACAAATAAATATTATTATTTATAACTAATGAAAAAAAAGATGAAATAAAGTATATCAAAATTTTAATCATGGATGGAGGGATACATACAAATTCTTAACATAGCGAATCGACTCCCATTGTTTGTGTGGAACCAAAACCTATTCATACAAGCCGGATCTTCTAATCGATAACTAGGCCGAAGAAAACGTTTAATTATTTGATTTTTATTTGCAGAATCCCTATCCTCCTCTATTAACTGTTCATAGCTTTGCCCTTTTATACCAAAGGTTCCTCTATCCAATTCTGCATCTCGATTCTCATCCCCCTTCAAATCCGGAGAATTTAATATTCTCAATTCCATACGGCGCTTTGGAAGTAGAATATCTTCAAGATTAAAATAACTTGATGAAATAGTTTTTCCTCCATTTTTTACAATTTCTATGCGCGGTATAGATTCATCAAAAGTATTTAAATCTAATCTTCTTTTGAATCGATTCTTAAACTTTAGTAAAGTACTTATTGTCTTATACATCAAAATTTGGTCATCCAGTACTCGCGGTAAACGAAATTCTAAATTTTGAAATGTTTCCTTTACACTGTCCCCGCGAGTAGAGAAAACAAGTGCTTCTAAATTTTCGACTATATTAGCAGGAAGTGAAACGAATTTGTCTTGATTTTCAATTATAATTGTCAGAAAAGCGATATCTCTTAGTTTTTTTACAATTCTTTCCAATTCTTTAGATGTTCGCCTCCATTGATAAATAGATTCATGACATTCTCTATCTTCAAGTAATCGTTCATCCTTCAAACTTTTATTATGTTTTTCTGCTATAAGAGAAATTTCCGGTATAAGTATTACTTCACTTCCAAAAACCTTTTTTGCTTTCATAAGTTCAGGGAATAACCACAACTTCATCTTGAATTCAAAATAAATTTTACTTTTATCATTCTCTTCATTATTGACTGATCGGCATTCACGTATTTCTCGAATACGATTATTAAATATGGTTTGTTCCCCTTCACTCTGCCACATTGGAAATTTTTTAATTTCCCTATTTTTTGCAAAATCAGGATAACTATAAGATAAAAGGTTATACTTGTGTCGTCTGTTAAGCTTTCCGATTCGTTCCCACGAGGAATATGTCATAAATGTATGAGGAATATCTTCATCAAAATGATTAGGAAATTTTTCTTCCATTTTCCAGTGCTTTGTCACCTCGTTTTTCCATGTTCGTGGTACAATCTTACACCAAATATGTGAAGGTAATTTACATCTATGGAGACATCGTAACCAATCCTTCCAATTCTCTTCACTCAAATTTTGTGGTTCCCCAACACCCAATATTCCTTTTTCATCCAAAATAACTTTTAATTTTTTTTCATAATTTTCCCCAATGAAATAATATAAATTCCAGTATTTTAAGAAATTTTTAAAATAAGACTTATTTATTGTTTTTGATTGCCGTACCCCATGAAAAACATCTGCTTGAGATACCGAATCTATACCCTGATCAGAATTAAATTCTGGATCTTGCCCTTCCTTACCAGAAACAATTAAATCTTGATTAACATACTTATCATACTTTGTTTGTAAGCGGAAAATATTATTATAAGAATGAATTACTTCATTACAATTTATGAAAATATTCTTTACAAAATTAATCATTAATTTTATTTTGAATCGGATTAAATAAAAAATATTTTTTAAAACATTTCTATTTATTTCTTCGGAAAAAATATTTATTGAATTAATCCGTTCATGAATCAATTGCGTACTTTTCCTACGTAATTTTATAATTTGTTGATAAAATTTAATCAATATTTTTCTCAATTTTAGTTTTTTCCCATCATTGGGATACTCATCACTTATTACTTTCGAATCGGTATTAGTTTGTACTTCATCAAAAAAGTGTTTAGTGATTCGCTCAATTTCATTACTATTTGGGGTTACACCATTTCCTGATTCTCGAGTAAATACTCCAGTTCCGTACTCAATTTTATTTGAATTTTGTAAAGAAAGATTGTTACTACTTTTAGGTGTAATTCCAATGGGTAATTCATCAAAAATTTCGTTATTTATTTTGAAATCCCCCTCTTCGTTTTTGTCTTTATCATCCGGTTCAAATTCAAATATATCGTTGTTTTTAGATTTATCCGCTCGGGTTTTCGATACTGCAGGAACATCAGATTCGTTATAAATATTAGACTTTTGTCCTAATGGAAAAAACTTGTAATAAATTTTAAAATTTTGTGTAATTTTCGATAAAATTCTCTTACGTTTTTTCCTCAATTCTTTAATGACAGGTTTCCAAAAAAAGGGTTGTTTCTTCGTATTACCAAAAGGTGAATCGGTTTGGTTTCCCCAGATTGTTAAATAACTATAATCAATTTTTTTCCTCTCCGCTGAAGTATATGAATCTTTTATTCCATCATACAAAAGAGTCTTTTCAATTTCATCTCCATCACCAAAATTTTTAATATCTAAATTATCTAGAAATTTCAATTGTCTTAATTTAGAATTATGCCAAGGTTTTAAATGAAAAGGATAAAGAATTTTTATTTGAAGACCCTCCCTATGCCATAGGCTCGGTAATTGGTGCACTGAAACCTCAGTACCATCATAATTACATTTTACATGAATTTCTTTACTCCATTCATTCCAATCTTCTTTCCATTCAGGAACTTGGAATAATAAAATACGACTAATATTTTTGGATATTATTAATACAGGTATTACTACATACTTTCTTAAGTATGATTGGATTACTAATGGAAAACCCCTCCCCCAATGAGCCGATGCAAAATCCCATTTGTTTGCTATTGTAAGACGATCCAATTCTGTTTTTTCCGCAGCAAATACTTTTTCATCATCAGAATCTGAAAAAAAAGGTATTAATCCCTGCTTTATTTTTGTAAAAGGTGTAAAAGTTGATTTTGTATCTATCCTATTCGACACTTTTAAAGGAATTTTAAGTGGAGTGGTTTCATCCATTATTCTCAAAAAAAATGGAGAATGTGTTTTGAGTTGTAAGGAATTCCATATCAAGGTTTTACGTCTCCGGGCACGCATAGATCCTATTACAGGGTTTCGACGAAAATCTGATTGTTGCGAAAAACGTTTCACGATTCTAAATGGTTCATTTGTTTCAATTTCAATCCCTTGATCCACTGTTTCAAAAACATAATCAAAATTTTTTAATTTTCTGTAACGAACATCACTAAGTGTAATACCTATAACATCAAACTTATAGTTTGCTAATTTCGAAGTCCATCGAGGCATTTCTTTTACAACGTCCTGAACTTGATATTCATTCCGGATCCCAAATGCCTGTGTCATCAAAAATAAAGTATCCCTTACTTTTGTAGAGCTATCCAAAAATAATTTTTTCCAATAATTTAGAAGTTTATGCCATTTGATGTTTTCCAAATACCTAGAATAATAATCTCGTTTTTTAGAAGAAAGATTTAAAACGTGTTCCCAGTTAATACTCGATTTCGTAGTTGTCCGTTCATGCAAATCGTTTGTATGTTCGGTTACTGTTGCAAATAATTCCGAAGAAATATTTTGCTCATCTAAAGTTACTAATGTTTGTTCTTCATAAAAATCAACTTGTTTTAAATTTGTTCTAGGTTCTTCATCGTTTGATACTTCCTTAGCAATCAAATTGAATGAATTAAAAGCATCTGGGGTTAATGGTTCCCAAGGTAGTGATAATTTTTTGCGTTCCAATCCTTGCCAGCAAATATAAATCCAATCTTTGAGTTTATTATTCCTTTCGGATATATTCAACATTATTTGTCTTCTCGTCGATCCGAGAGGCTTTTCATCAAAAATCCAGGGTGACTCCGATATTGCGATTTTTCCACGGAATCCTTTATTTAAAAAAGGATCATAAGTCTTAATAGATACATTTTCTTTATGATCGCATAATTCATTTCTGTATTCGGTAACGTTTATCATTAAGAATCTATTGTCTAGAGCTTGAACTCTATTCGTTAATCCATCATTTGAATTATTCTTTCTTTTTTCCTCAATATGAATCCATTTATCATAAATATCTTCAGATGACGGAGAAATCTCTGAAATATTTAAATATTCTTTTAGATCTTTTTGAAAGGTTGAGGAACTAGGTAAAGATGTAAAAGATATTCTTTGTCTTCCATCACTTGAACATGTGTCAAAAAAATATTGAGATACTTGTTTTTTTACGGGACTATCACCGTTGGGACCATTCTGAATATACCGAAACGGTCGGTTCCACTTACGATAATCAAACAAAACAGTAGGCCATGGTTTATTTAACCATAACGATTTTACAATTTTATTTTCGTCTGATTCGAATCCATCATGTATTTTTTTAGTAAAAAGGGGTACCGGAGCTCTGCCCAAGTATAATAAACGAAGAGCTAAAATAATAATACTAAATATTTGATTAATTATACTTTTTATCAAAGGATAATTAACAGATGAATCACGTTCTATACGAACCATAAGCAATTTAATTAGATTTATGAATAAAATGTAACCACCTAACCAGCCAAAGGAGCTACTTATTACAAATGAAATTTTGTTGCTATAGCGAAAAATAAAAAGGTTTAATGATCTTGCGAATACGGGACTTGGTAAAATTACAGGATTTAATAATGATAAAATAAAACTATCTAAAAATATTTGACGAACTTGAGCATCATTAAGTGATTCTACCGGATTTGGGGGTTGATCATATAAAAGATCCTTGGTTCGATACCAATAGAATAACATGTATGGTAAAACTAGCAAAGTTATTGCATGGGGTTTCAACAACATAACGTAGATGGGCCAATAGTATATTGACAAATTTGTTATTAGTTGCCCCACAATCGAACCGCTTACAGCTAGTGTACCCCCAGTATTTCCTCCTAAAAGAAAGGCTCTTATCGTGAGAATTTGGGAAAGACCAATGGGTAATGCTGCAAGGAATCCATAATAAAGTCCAAATAATGTGAGTGAACCTGAAATATTTGGAATTGGACCCGAAATATTTATCCATGATATCAGAACCCATAATACAGAAAGCAGTAAGGGAATACTTGTTATCGTAGTGAAATACCTTTCTCAAGAGCATAAAAAGGGAATGGAATAAATTCCATAATCTTTTTTAATTTATAAACATAAAAGTAGGGTCCATTAACGTTCATTTTTTTGACAAAGTATTACCCTATTCAAGAGCATGGAAGGAATTCGAATAAATTCCATAATACTTTATTAATGAACAATGAATAGGGTCAAGTAACGTTCATTTTTTAAGATAAATTTTAAGATAGAGTATTATCCTAATTTTATCATTAATTAATAACCTCTTATTATTTTTTATTATTATTAGTAGTAACCACCGCTCAATACAATTATATTAGAAAAACTTATTCCTTATTAATAAGTTTTTTCACAAAATTAATTATTAATTTAATGAATTGTTGTCCTTCCTTACTAAATTGGTCCAATCAAAGTTTTTAAAATCATTGTTATCTTTCAAGGGACGTATAATAAGTTTAAGAATCTCCTTTGCATTAGTAAATCCATGAATTTGAGCAAAGGTAAATTCGATTGACCACCTTGTATTAATTCCTCTTGCCTGTAATGGATTAGCATGAGCCATTCCAGTGAAGACTAAGTCGGGTTGTAATTCATACATACGTTGTAATTGATTATAATTGTCCGGTTTTTCCACAATTCGTGGCATGGGTATACGCATGTCCCTACATGTATTTTGTAAAAAATATAATTCAGCGGCTTGATATCTTTTGTCCATATAAGGAATACCAATTTCATAAACAGTCGTTCCACATCTAATTAAAAATCGTGCTAGAGATATTTCTAGGGGGTTATCACCCATAAAAAAAACAGATTTTCCACGTACTTGATCAAGATAATTTTCCAAACTATCCCACACTTTTTTTTCCCTTTTTTCCAAACCTTGAGCTTCAATGCCGAATACGGAACAAATTTTTTCGATCCAAGCACGTGTTCCATCAGGACCAATAGGAAAAGGTGCTCCAATTAATTGACACTTCCGACGTCGCATCAAACTTGTAGCTGTACGACTTAGGAATGGATTAACACCACAAACATAAACTTCATCACCTAGTGACGGAAGATTGTTATATCTTTCAGTGGGTATCCAACCCGATATTTGAATGGATTGTCGTTTCAATTCTGAACTGAGTTGGTGAGCAACGGCTGAAGGTAGGGATCCAAAAAGAACTAAAGGAGGATTTTTTTGCGAACCTACAACTGTTTTTTTTACGTTTTCATCATTAGGAGGAAGAAAAGAAAAAAATTCTTGTGATTCTTCATCTTGTACCAGTTGATCCTGCCCACCAACAGATGATTTTCGTTCTGGACAACGGTGTGTCACAGCAGCTAGTACTGTATCTTCTCCCTGAGTAAAAGCATAGTCAAGTCCATTTGCTCTTGCTACTACAATGGGTACTCCAATTTCCGCTTCTAGTTTTGGTGCTATGCCCTCCAAATCCATTTTTATTATTTCCGTGGTACAGGTACCAATCCATATAATAACACTAGGATTTCTATTCTTAATTATTTGAATACACAATCTTTTTGATTCTCCATAATCATTTAATTGAGCTGGAATATCTCCCTCTTCCAATTCCGCCATAGCATAACGCGGTTCCGCAAAAATCATAACTCCAAGGGAATTTTGTGAAAAATAACCACATGTCTTTGTACCTACTACTAGGAAAAAACTATCTTCAATTTTTTGGTATAACCAGGCTACGCAGCTAATAGGACAAAAAGTATGATAATTACCTGTTTCACATTCGAAAGTGAGAGTTTCAGATATTTCCACCGCCATAGAGGTATATTTCCTAAATTTATAAACAAAATGATTTAGGTCTTGAATCAGTACTACAGAATCAAGCAAATTTTCTTTATTCTCTTGTTCTTCATTCCCAACAGGATTTAAGTAAAAATCGGAAAGTAAACTAAATAATTCTCGATCGGAAATTTCTTTCGGTATAATTCCCTCTGGTTTAGACAATATCTGATCTGCTGTATTTAAATAAAAATCACAAACATAGTTAAGATAAGGTTGAGATTCAACCATTTCAAATAAAGTTTTACCTTTTATTCTAGATACTCGAATGTCTTCAATAAGAGGTAATATTTCTAATATGGGCATTGGACGAACTTCTACATATTTATCAATAAGATCTCTCTCCGATGTGCGATTCCCAACCAAGCCTGCTAATCGAAGTGGGTGTGTACGCGTACGGGCTTTTTCTCTAACGGAAGCAGCAATACGATTAGTCGCAAGTAAAGCATCAAATCCATTGTCTGCAATGATAATACAATAATCCGCATAATTTAATGGAGAGGCAGAACCTCCACGAACTGCATCACCCAGTACATCAAACAGAATAATATCATATTCATAAAAAGCATTCAATTCTTTTGACAATTTAACAGTCTCCCCCACTACGTATCCTCCGCATCCAGCTCCTGCGGGCGGTCCTCCTGCTTCTACACGATCAACTCCTCCATAACCTTTATAAATAGCATCTTCAGGCCAAACATCCTCATAATGATAATCTTTGATTTGTAAAGTATCTATAATAGTGGGTATGAGAAATCCTGTGAGGGTAAAAGTACTATCATGTTTGGGATCACACCCAATTTGTAAAACTCGTTTACCTCGTCTTGCCAAAGCGATCGAAATATTACAACTTGTGGTTGATTTACCGATTCCACCTTTTCCATAAATTGCTAATTTCATTTTTTTTGACCTACTCGATACTCAAAGATTAACCATTTTGGTCATACTCTAATTAGATCCTAGTATTATTAGGTATCCAATCAATAAGTATTGTATCTATTACTACTACGGATTTATCAGTTTATGTACAATATTATAACATATTATAATTAGTTTGTATTTAGTGGAATTAAGGTTGAATAAATAATGGAATGAAGGCAACCAAGAGTCTTCGTCGTACATATGCCATTATCAGTACCTTACTGCTAAGCATAGCTATGTTTATTTCTTTCGACCTTCTTTGGCAACAAATTGCTGGTAGTCCCACCTATCGGTATTTATGGTCTTGGATTCCCGATCAGGATGTTACTCTAGAAGTAGGTTATCCAATCGATCCACTCACTTCTATTATGCTAGTATTAGTTACTACTATAGGAGTTACGGTTATGATTCACAGTGATAGTTACATGTCCCATGACCAAGGATATGTCAGGTTTTTTGCTTATCTTAGTCTCTCCACTGCTTCTATGCTAGGACTAGTTATCAGCCCCAATTCGATACAAATTTATATTTTTCGGGAATTAGTAGGAATGTGCTCCTATTTATTAATAGGTTTCTGGTTCACCCGACCAAGTGCAGCTAATGCTTGTCAAAAAGCTTTTATAACTAATCGTGTGGGAGATTTTGGATTATTATTAGGAACTTCAGGTTTTTATTGGATAACAGGCAGTTTCAAATTCGAGGATTTATTTGAACGATTTAATGAGTCGCTTGCTAATCATGAGGTTAGTTTATTTCTTGCTACTCCTTGTGCTCTTCTTTTCCCTCTGGGTCCAGTAGCTAAATCTGCACAATTTCCACTCCATGTATGGTTGCCTGATGCAATGGAAGGACCTACTCCTATTTCAGCTCCTATTCATGCTGCTACTATGGTAGCTGCAGGAATTTTTCTCGTGGCTCGAATGTTCCCGCTTTTTAAAACTTTACCTCTCGTGATGAGTTCAATTTCCTGGGTAGGTGGAGTAACAGCTTCATTAGGAGCTACTGTAGCTCTTGCTCAAAAAGATCTTAAAAGAGTTTTAGCTTATTCTACTATGTCTCAATTAGGTTATATGATGCTAGCTCTGGGTATAGGTTCCTATCGAGCCGCTTCGTTTCATCTTATTACACATGCTTATCCTAAGGCTTTATCATCTCCCGGATCTGGATCAGTAATTCATTCCATGGAACCCATTGTTGGATATTGTCCCGACAAAAGCCAAAATATAGCTCTTATGGGTGGTTTGAGAAAATATGTGCCAATCACAGGAACCACTTTTCTTTTAGGTACACTTTCTCTTTGTGGTATTCCACCTCTCGCTTGTTTCTGGTCTAAAGATGAAATTATTGCTGATAGTTGGTTATATTTTCCTATTCTTGGATGGATAGCCCGGTTCACAGCAGGATTAACTGGATTTTATACGTTTCGTATGTATTCCCTTACTCTCGAAGGAGATTTTCGTGCCAATCCATCCAAAAATTTAATTTCTTCTTATGTCTCTCCATGGGAAAATTCACGATTTGGAACATCTAGTCAAAAACAAACGGATTCTGCATTGCCGCTTGCGCAGAATAGGATAGAATCATTTGACCCTTCAGAAAATATTCAAGAATTTAGTGACAAAAATGTCAAGAATTCTGTTTCAACTCAATCTTCTCGAGAGGAATATTCTCCGCATCCTAAAGAATCAGATAATACAATGTTATTTCCTTTACTTATATTAACAATACCTACTTTGTTGGTTGGATTTATAGGAGTTCCTTCTTATCAAGAAGAAATGGGTCCCGATTTATTATCTCATTGGCTAGATCCATCATTGAGTCTTTCTAATCAAATAAATTATGAAAATTGGTTATTAGAATTTATAGCAAATGCAACTGTTTCAGTTGGTACAGCATCTCTGGGAATATTTACTGCTTCCATTCTGTACGGACCTATTCCTTTTTTTCCGCGGGACCTACGGCAAAAAACTGATCTTCAATTAGAAGGAATTCTAGGTCATTTTTCAAG